GAAGTCTTGGGGATAAAAAAACAATTGCAGGTTTCTTTTTGACAAACAATATTTCTTTTTTTTTTTACTTCGCCCTTTGTATTAACATTGAAAGAACAGATCAAAAAATGATATGATTCAACCTCAAAGCCATTTGAATGTAGCGGATAACAGCGGGGCCCGAGAATTAATGTGTATTAGAATCATAGGAGCTAGTAATCGCCGATATGCTCATATCGGTGACATTATTGTTGCTGTGATCAAGGAAGCATTACCAAACACACCTCTAGAAAGATCAGAAGTGATCAGAGCTGTAATTGTACGTACTTGTAAAGAACTTAAACGTGACAACGGTATGATAATACGATATGATGATAATGCTGCAGTTGTGATTGATCAAGAAGGAAATCCAAAAGGAACTCGAGTTTTTGGTGCGATTGCCCGAGAATTGAGACAGTTAAATTTCACTAAAATAGTTTCATTAGCACCTGAGGTATTATAAGATGAGATCATACGTAATATAGTTCTATTATACATAGTATTTGGATGAAATAGATTAATTAGTGGATTAGGTTGTATCTGACGCATATCCCTTTATTTAATAAATAAAATATAAAAAGAAATAAAAAATAGCATGTTGATTATATCAAAAATGGGAGGCAACCCAAAATTTAGTTTATCATGGGTAGGGACACTATTGCTGACATAATAACCTCTATACGAAATGCTGACATGAATAGAAAAGGGACGATTCAAATAGCATCCACTAACATCACGGAAAACATTGTTAAAATACTTTTAAGAGAAGGTTTTATCAAAAACGTGAGGAAGCATCAGGAAAACAACAAATATTTTTTGGTTTTAACCCTACGACATAGAAGGAATAGGAAAGGACCCTATCGAACTATTTTAAATTTAAAAAGTATCAGTAGGCCTGGCCTACGAATCTATTCGAACTATCAACGAATTCCTAGAATTTTAGGCGGGATGGGGATTGTAATTCTTTCGACTTCTCGAGGTATAATGACAGACCGAGAGGCTCGACTAGAAAGAATCGGCGGAGAAATTTTGTGTTATATATGGTAATCTTTCTGATATCCGAATTGGATCCGGAATTTCCTATTTGTCAAAAGAAAAAAGGGTGGGTTAGTTGATATCATTCCTACTACATTAGGTGATACTTCTAGGGCTTTTACCTAGAATGAAAGAACAAAAAAATGGATTCATGAAGGTTTCATTAATGAATCACTTCTCCTTCTAAATGGTATGTATGCTCGGGGTTTTTCGATAATGAAGATCTAATTCTAGGTTATGGTTCATGAAGGATCCGACGGAGTTTTATACGTATACGATGGGGGAGAGGGGCAAAATTGAAGTAAGTCATTATGATTCAACCAGAGGGCGTATAATTTATAGATGCCACAACAAGGATTCGAATGATTAGGTTGTTTTTTCAACTTCAGCATTCCCTTCATGGGGATACAATTTGAGGTTCAACATTTCAAGAAACTTATTTTCTTCCAATAAATAGAGTCAGAATTAAGTTAAGGAACGACAACTATGAAAATAAGGGCCTCCGTTCGTAAAATTTGTGAAAAATGTCGACTGATCCGTAGGAGGGGACGAATTAGAGTAATTTGTTCTAATCCGAGACATAAACAAAGACAAGGATAATCTTTTGAAAAGGGGCTCTCTAACGTAAAGGACCCAATGAAAAAAATAGGATCTGTTTTGACATGAAATGGATATATCCATATATCTCGAATTTCTATTTATGAGATGATAAAGTATGGCAAAATCTAGACCAAGAACTGGTTCACGTACGAATGCCCGTATTGGTTCACGTAAAAGTACACGTAGAATACCAAAGGGAGTTATTCATGTTCAAGCAAGTTTCAACAATACCATTGTGACTGTTACAGATGTACGGGGTCGGGTAATTTCTTGGTCCTCCGCCGGTACTTGTGGATTCAATGGTACAAGAAGGGGGACGCCATTTGCTGCTCAAACCGCAGCAGGAAATGCTATTCGGACAGTAGTAGATCAAGGTATGCAACGAGCAGAAGTCATGATAAAAGGTCCTGGTCTCGGAAGAGATGCAGCATTACGAGCTATTCGTAGAAGTGGTATACTATTAAGTTTCGTACGTGATGTAACCCCTATGCCACATAATGGATGTAGACCTCCTAAAAAAAGACGTGTGTAGAAATGAAAATGAAAGAGATTTCAAGAGAAATAAACGATTCAATGATCTGATCAAATAATATTATTATGGTTCGAGAGAAAGTAAGAGTATCTACTCGGACACTACAGTGGAAGTGTGTTGAATCAAGAGCAGACAGTAAGCGTCTTTATTATGGACGCTTTATTCTATCTCCACTTATGAAAGGGCAAGCAGATACAATAGGCATTGCGATGCGAAGAGCTTTGCTTGGGGAAATAGAAGGAACATGTATCACCCGTGCAAAATTTGAAAAAATACCACATGAATATTCTACCATAGTAGGTATTCAAGAATCAG